GCCATATTATTAAAAGCTTGCGGTAAGAAGGGGTTTCGTTCTAGTGCCCGGAAATAATATTCCAAAGCCTTTGTATGCTCTCCATTGCTTGTGTGTATAAGGCCTATGTTATAGAGTATATAACTTCGATCATAGGGATCAATTTCTAGTCGCGTAGCTTCATAATAATTCTGCAAAGCTTCCGCATAATTTCCTTCGGATTGAGCCAACATCCGTTACGGTCGTTCATTCTATTCAAAAAATCTCCGTTCCAAAACCGTACATGAGGTTTTCATCTCATACGGCTCCTCCCTTCTGTACATAGTACTAAGCGAAATAATCTATAGAATAAAAATAGAATTAGTCCCATCTCATTATGGACCGAAAGGGGCTGGTATTTTTCCAAGAAATCTCTAGCCAACCTTCCCGCAAGAGGTTTTTCTTAACACCAATGAATTCTATTAATGCTAGAGGAAAACGATAGCTCCAAGAATTTCTTTGTTCTCAACGCCTCCTATTTAGAGGAATTAGCCACTTCAACGATCTTTGATGGTTATAGGGGTATCCAAAGTACAAACCTGATGGTTGTTTGTTATCCCAACCATTCTTCCCAGCCCTGATACCGATCAGGAAAGGGCTAATTTCTAACAAAGTTTTTCTCTTGTTGATTCCTATTTCTAGGTGTAGTGCTTTTCTCCCCTATGCTGCCTATTGGTACTAGTAGAGTAGGATTGGCCTGTAATACAGAACCTATCCTGTAGGTGTAACCTTTCGCTCAATACTCAAATCTACAATTGAAGCATCTGAGGCCGCATCAATCGAGGATACACGACAGAAGGAATTGTTAGTTCACCTCACCTTCTCCAAGCGTGGGTTTCCTTTACTAATTTTGTTCTCTCTATGCGAACCCCCTCTCTTTCTCGTAAGACTGAGGTGTAGGTAGGGCTAAAAAAAAAAAAAGAGTCAAATCGCACCATCTCTATAATAAGTAAATGCCCTTTTTTCCCCTGAGGTTGTCGGAATTATTCGCAATAAAATATTGGCTACAATTGAGGAGGTCTTATCAATGAAATTTCCATTTATACGGGATCTAGGCATAATTCCCAACCCATTCTATATAGAATTGTTTTCATTCCTTCACAAAATACCATAAAAACAAACACATTCGATTCTTATAAATCGATCGATCCATATATATGCTATAAATGGATAAGAGAGGTATGGATTTTCCGCTCAGCTCAAATTGTGTCCTTTTCCTTCTGTTTGGACAAGAAGAGATATGAAATATTTGACTAAGATTGGATTTCATTCCACTTTTCTATTTCTCAACAATAACTTCTCTCATCAGCTATTTCGCGTTTTCAAAGTCATTAATTGTCTCATACCCTTTTTTAGATTCCGATTGTATGGCGTAGCGTACCTTATGCAAACAGAATTTTAGGGTTCCTTTATTTTATTATGGAATAAGAAGAATTCTTCCATTCTCTTTTTCTTTGGTTTGGGGAAAACCCAAACTAAAACTTTTCGAGGGAGCGGAATTCCTAGTAAAAAAATCCTGGATCCTTCCACTTAGATGAAAAGGAATTTTTCCAATAGAACCAAGGAACCCCCGAGCGGTTGTGGTTGTACCTGTACTGCAGGAATAGGAAAACTCGCTATTCACTCAGTTTATTTTCCATAATAAGATTATGTAGGAGAGATGGCCGAGCGGTTCAAGGCGTAGCATTGGAACTGCTATGTAGACTTTTGTTTACCGAGGGTTCGAATCCCTCTCTTTCCGTTTCTCTTAATTCATCAACGTTAACGATCACAATGTATCAAATCAAATAACAGTTTATTCCAGCAATAATACCTTTATTTAATAGAAATTCTCTATAGTAAATTACTGTGGTATGTAAAATACACATAGAGGAAAGAACAAAAAAAAAAAGGATCCTAGGGTTAATCCATTTCTGCTAGTTGAATGGAAAATACCAATTAAGGGCCTTAGGTCGATTTAGTTCGGGGAAAGGGGAAGAGGAAGAAAATTCTATGAACCTTTCCTTTTTTCATTAAGTTCAAGTCTTACGAGAGTAATATTCTACAACTAACAACTCATTTATTTTGAGACCGACCCACTTCCTATCTAGGATTTTTTTAACTAGTCCTTTATATTGCAATGTGTCAATCGTCAAATGCTTTGGCAATTTCCCCGGGTCGGATGAAGCAATAGAATTTTGAACCAGACATTTTGATCTTTGGTTATCCTTCGTAGTAATAATATCTCGGGGTTTGCAACGAAAACTTGGTATATCGACTATACGACGATTAACTAAAATATGTCTATGGTTAACTAATTGCCGGGCCTCAGGAATGGTTGAAGCCATACCCAATCGAAAAAGGATATTATCCAAACGCATTTCAAGTAATTGTAGTAAAACCTGACCTGTTGACCTTTTTGCTTTTCCAGCGATATGTACATATCTAAGTAATTGTCGTTCTGTCAGACCATAATGAAAACGCAATTTCTGTTTTTCTTGAAGACGAATACGATATTGCTCTTTTTTCCCAGAATGGAATTTCTTTTTCAGATTACTTCCGGATTTAGGTGTTTTTCTAGTGAGTCCTGGTAAAGCTCCCAGACGGCGTATTTTTTTAAAACGAGGTCCTCGATAACGGGACATGAAGACTCCTTTTTTATTTTATTGAAATTTCATTTTACACAATGAATTTCATTGTATTTACATTAAAGAATACAGCGAAATTAAAACTGAATTAAACTAAAGGATAAACAGAGTAAAATCTACTAAAGTACCACAAAAAATGGAATTTCATCAACATCTGGATTTTTTGTATATATATTATTTATTTTATTGTTTTGTATCTAGCAAAATTGTAAGGTAGAACCACAGAATAGATCCTGGATTCTCCATTTAATTCGGAGAAAAAGAGAGATTCTTGTTCATGGAACATCGATATAGAAAAAAGCCGACTATCGGATTTGAACCGATGACCCTCGCATTACAAATGCGATGCTCTAACCTCTGAGCTAAGTGGGCTTACATAACAGAAATAGTGTAACAAATAGAAATATGTATAGTATAGGAAATCTGTAAAATGTCAGATCTTAATTATTAATCTTAGCTATTAACTAGTTCGAAATTTGAAGTTCTACTTAGAAAAAAATACTAGAACTTCATAAAAATCAAGTTAGCTTGATATGCTTAACTAGAGGATATCCTTAAATAGGATTATAGAATTTATTGAACTTTCTTTTTATTTCTCTAATTCGCAAATTGATTTTTCTAATAGAATAAAATCTATTCCAATTTCTATATTGAATTTGATTTCAGATATTTTCAATTTGATATGGCTCGGACAAGTAATCTAATACATAGAAAAGAATAATATATATGAAAGATATAATAAAGAGAAAATGCGAATTTCTTGGCATTTTCATTCGATCATTATAGACATTTTTTGAGATATTTTGTTTTTTTTTTGTTATTTCTTAATAATTTAATGATTAATATTTCACTAAGGAGAACATAGAATCATAGCAAATTAAATTGCTAATTCTGATTAGAAAAAAAAAAATGAATATCAAGCGTTAGAGTATGATTTTGAATACTCTAAAAAAGAAGGGTGGGGGAGAGAAAAACTTTGGGATATATTGATTCGGATTGAATTGCAAATACATCAACGATAGAATCAATTCAATTCTGAATTGCAACAAGCAGGGTCTCTCAAATAGAGACGAACTGCTAGACTACGTCGAGTAATGAATTCAACGATTCAAAAAAAAAAACTAAGAGATGGATGAAATTACACAAGGAATCTAGGTCTCAATCAAAGAAAAGGAAAATGGGGATATGGCGAAATCGGTAGACGCTACGGACTTGATTGTATTGAGCCTTGGTATGGAAACCTGCTAAGTGGTAACTTCCAAATTCAGAGAAACCCTGGAATTAAAAAAGGGCAATCCTGAGCCAAATCCGTGTTTTGAGAAAACAAGTGGTTCTCGAACTAGAATCCAAAGGAAAAGGATAGGTGCAGAGACTCAATGGAAGCTGTTCTAACGAATCGAGTTGATTACGTTGTGTTGGTAGTGGAACTCCCTCTAAATTAGAGAAAGTAAGGGGTTTATACATCTAATACACACATATGGATACTGACATAGCAAACGATTAATCACAGAACCCATATCATAATATAGGTTCTTTATTCTTTTTTAGAATGAAATTAGGAATGATTATGAAATAGAAAATTCAGAATTTTTTTAGAATTATTGTGAATCCATTCCAATCGAATATTGAGTAATCAAATCCTTCAATTCATAGTTTTCGAGATCTTTTAAAAAGTGGATTAATCGGACGAGGATAAAGAGAGAGTCCCATTCTACATGTCAATACTGACAACAATGAAATTTCTAGTAAAAGGAAAATCCGTCGACTTTATAAGTCGTGAGGGTTCAAGTCCCTCTATCCCCAAACCCTCTTTTATTCCCTAACTCTAACTATACTATAGTATTTATCCTCTTTTTTTCTTTTTATCAATCGGTTTAAGATTCATTAACTTTCTCATTCTACTCTTTCACAAAGGAGTGCGAAGAGAACTCAATGGATCTTATGCTATTCATTGAATAGATTTCTTTTTTATTATAGTATAGGCAAGGAACTTCGATTATTAACTCTATTTTTAAGTATTATTAAGTAAGCCATGCACAATGCATAGGACTACCCCCCCCCCATTTCCAAATTTGGAATTTGGAATACTTTATTGATTTTTTAGTCCCTTTAATTGACATAGATACAAATACTCTACTAGGATGATGCACAAGAAAAGGTCAGGATAGCTCAGTTGGTAGAGCAGAGGACTGAAAATCCTCGTGTCACCAGTTCAAATCTGGTTCCTGGCACAGAAAAAAAAAAGGATCTACCGAATAGGTATTGATACAAATACCTCGAGATAGGTTGGAATACATATTCGTTAATAATATAGATAGAGTATGATTTATTCATCTAAGTAGATAAATCTCTAAA